GTTAATAAATGGATTAAGGGAAGAAACTTTTTTCAATAGTCTTTAATGGAATGGAATAAAAAAGGAAAAAAATAGGGAAAAGCCCGCTATCGGAATCGAACCGACGACCATCGCATTACAAATGCGATGCTCTAACCTCTGAGCTAAGCGGGCCCCACATAATAAAAATAATAAAAATTTTCTATGCATAGGAATTCAATACACTTATAGTATTAGTGTATAGTGTACTGTCTATAGAAATATAGTAGAAAAATCGTAAAATCTAGAATTTTGGAATAAAATAAATAGTGAATATTATAGAACATAATGATTCATATAGCGATATAGAACTTCTAGTTCTTTATCTCTAAATATAAATTGGATTCTATTTGATTTGATAGTCAATCTTAAATATTTGTTTGTAGTATAGTCAAATTGGATTTTTTTATTCCATTGGAAATTCTTTTTATTACACCTCTTTAGTTATATTATAATAATTCTACTCTTTTTTTCTATTTTTTTCGAAGAAGTTGAATTATTTACTTAGTTATAATTATAACTAATCGGACATTCCTCGGCTTTCGTTCGTAAAGGAGGCAGTTAAGAAAAAAAAAAAAAAGAATCGATCCTTCAAGTATACCAACTTACATGGGAAAAGTTGCAGTAATAAAAACATATAGAAAGGGTATATGTCAATCTATATTGAATTGCCGATATACCAAGGATAAAATCCAATTTGATTGGAGCAAATACAGGTTTAGAAAGAAAATCTTTTTTAGAGATGGTAATCGATACCTAAACCTAAAAAATGCAAAGGTTCCTGCAGAAATGAAAAAAAAAAAAATGATCTCATAATGAGATCCTAATCTCAAAACAAAAGGGAAGGGGATATGGCGAAATCGGTAGACGCTACGGACTTAATTGGATTGAGCCTTGGTATGGAAACCTACTAGGTGATAACTTTCAAATTCAGAGAAACCCCGGAATTAAAAAAAAATGGGCAATCCTGAGCCAAATCCTGTCTTCTCAAAATAAAGGTTCATAAAGCGAAAAGGGGATAGGTGCAGAGACTCGATGGAAGCTGTTCTAAAACAAATGGAGTTGACTGCGTTGGTAGATGAATCTTTTCATCGAAACTTCAGAAAAGATGAAGGATAAACGGATCTATTGAATACTAAAATATCTAAAAAAAAAGGAATGACGGCCCGAGTCTGCATCTGTATTTTTTTAGATGAAAAATAGAAGAATTGGTGGGAATTGATTCCACATTCAAGAAAGAATCGAATATTCATTCATCAAATCACCCCACTCCATAGTCTGATAGTTTTAGTCTTTTTTTAAAGAACTGATTAATTAATTGGACGAGAATAAAGATAGAGTCCCGTTCTACATGTCAATACCGACAGCAATGAAATTTATAGTAATAGGAAAATCCGTCGACTTTTAAAATCGTGAGGGTTCAAGTCCCTCTATCCCCAAAAGCCTATTTTCTATCTATCCTACCCCTTTTTTATTTTTTGCTGGCGGTTCCCAATTCCCTTTTATCATTTTTTTTTCAACGTATGGGGGCGTAAATGACTTTCTCTTATCACATGTGATATAGAATACACATCTAAATTTAGAAAGGAATCCCTAATTGAATGATTCACAATCAATAGCATTACTCATACCGAAACCTACAACTTGCAAAGTCGTCTTTTTAAAGACCTAAGAAATTACATACAGGACTTGGGGAAAACTTTGTAATTCCCCCCCTGTACCTTTAATTGACATAGACCCCAGTCCTCTCCTAAAATGAGGATGGAATGTTCCATTGGAAATGATCTGGATAGCTCAGTCGGTAGAGCAGAGGACTGAAAATCCTCGTGTCACCAGTTCAAATCTGGTTCCAGATACAGGGTTTCGTTGTATAAGACCGTTTTAGAAAGTAATTGATAGGAAGCAAGATCCATATTCATTTCGAATATGGATCATAATTCTTACATACTTTTTCTATATTTACGAGAAATACCCCATCTATTTGATATTTATAGATGGGTAGAGTTTCTTAAATTTCATTTTAAAATATTATTATTATTCTAAACTAAATATTCTAAAATGAAATTTAAGAAACGCTTTTTTTCTTTCGTTCAAAAAATGTTATTTCCTATTCAATCTCCCAATTCCTTCCGATATGACTTTATCGAACCGATCTAAGCAAATCTAAGAAATAGGCTCAGTACGAAGTTCATGATGCAGAACTCGTTTGATGGTTCGGCTCCTATGAAAAAAAAAAAACGGTAAGAATCCCAACGAATTCCTAATTCGATTGTTAGCCTATCTATAATCCATATATCGCCTAATACATAATACAAATGAGATCTCTTTATTATTAATCTAGAATAGAAAGTACAATCTTTAAATCTCTTTGGATAAGTGTAAATTCCTTTCTTATCATTCAATGAGCATCTTGTATTTCATAAAAATTAGGGGCAATATAATCTTTCCGCAAAGGCCATCCTATCCAACTTTCTGGCATTAA